CTTTGATAAAGAAAAAAAAAATAAGAAAAAGCCGGCTATCGGAATCGAACCGATGACCATCGCATTACAAATGCGATGCTCTAACCTCTGAGCTAAGCGGGCTCATAGAAATTCTACATACATAAAAACTATATCTTAGTTTAAGCTTATTCATTTTTATTCTTTTATGATATAAATTATCTAAATATAAAAAATTTTTTTAATAAAAAAAGGAAATATAAAATTGAGTTTATTTCTATAGATTTATTATTTTTCATCTAGAACAATTTTATTCTATTATATAATTTTAATTATATAATTCTATTGAAATTGAAATCATTATTATATCTACTAATCTACTAAACTAATATATAAATTAGATTATAATGAGAAATGAGGGCTAGTAATTGAAAAAAAATGCATTATGAAAATTTTCATTATAGCTATAATGAATAGATATTTTTTGAGTTATGTTATTTTAGGGGTCTGCCCCAAGAAAATCTAAAAAAAATAGAAATAAATCAAGAAAAATTAAATCCAGATTATAGATTATAATAATATAAAAAATAATATTCTATTTTCATTCAGAGACGAAGACGAAAAACAAAGAATCGATCCTTTGAGTATTACAAACTGCATAAAGGAAAGAAGCGTATATATGCTCTCTATTCATCTATATTGAATTGTACCTACAGAAATGATAGAATCATTTCGGATTAGACCAAAGCAAGTTTCAAATTTATAGTCTTTCCAATAGAAATTCACTAGAAAAAAAAAGAAGAAAAAACTTTTCGGTATATTAATCTGTATAAAATCTAAAAAATGCGAGAGATACGGAAGGGGGGGACATCCCATTGGGGTCCTAATTTTATAAAATATAACGGGGATATGGCGAAATCGGTAGACGCTACGGACTTAATTGGCTTGAGCCTTAGTATGGAAACCTACTAAGTGAAAACTTTCAAATTCAGAGAAACCCTGGAATTAAAAAAAGGGCAATCCTGAGCCAACTCCTTTTTTCAAAAGCAAAAAAAAGTATTAAGAAAGAAAAAAAGGATAGGTGCAGAGACTCAAAGGGAGCTGTTCTAACAAATGGGGTTGACTGTGTTGTTATAAGTATAAGACTTCTTCCCCCTAAATTCCAAACCAAGAAAAAGGGTGAAGAATATACGTACTGAAATGATTAATGACAACCCAAATCTGTTCTGTATTTTTTTTCTAATTTTGAGATATATAAAATAATATAGTATTTTATATATTTATAGTAGAGATTTATAATAGGAAATTTAAAATGCAAGAATTGTTGTGAATCGATTCCAAGTTAAAAGTGGAATCCATATTTATTCATCAAAACATTCACACTCACTCCATAGTCTGATAGATCTTGTGAAGAACTGATTAATCGGATGAGAATAAAGATAGAGTCCCATTCTACATGTCAATACTGACAACAATGAAATTTATAGTAAGAGGAAAATCCGTCGACTTTTAAAATCGTGAGGGTTCAAGTCCCTCTATCCCCAAAAACTTTTTTCACTCCTTAACAAATTATCTTTTTTTGCATTACCGTTTTAAAGTTAAAGATGGTTATGTTCCGATATATATATTTTTTTTTATCTTATCACAAGTCTTATAATATATATGATAGGAGGACAAAAAAATATCTTTTATTTGAACAGGCAGTACTCCGTTGAGTAATTCATAATCCATATTTTTACAGTTTTATATATTATTATTAATATTAATATAAAACTTATGTAAAATTATATACAGAGTTCCTCTTTTTGAAGACCCCCAAAATTCCGGTACCTATATAATTGTAATACTTTTCATCCTTTTAATTGATTGACTAATTGACACAAACCCAAGTTATCTCGTAAAATAAAATGGGGAGATGATGCACCAGAAAAAGGAATGGTCGGGATAGCTCAGCTGGTAGAGCAGAGGACTGAAAATCCTCGTGTCACCAGTTCAAATCTGGTTCCTGGCACATTTGTGTTTTTTTTTATTCTATACCTAGAAATTGACGACTATGAGTCGATATACAAGTCGAGATCATGACACATAAGTAAGTTATTTAGCTAGTTATCGTGCGAAATACCCCATCTATCTAAAAACTGGATGGGTAGATAGTTTAAAAAAGAAACCCTTTTTTTAGGGTTTTAAATTTTTTGCTGCTATTGGGTTTCCTCTTATGTACAATACATTTTAATATAATACTTCATATATATTCGAATCGGATTACCTTTCATTTTAATATAGATTTATGTATGGATTTATATTTTTTCCTTTCCTCATACATCCTATGACTTTACGTAACCCGTCTAAGTAAGTGTAAGTTATTAATGTATGCGCGGTACAAAGTTCAGGATACAGAACTTTTTAGTTCATTCTATTGGCTCTTAGCTTATTCAAAATAAAATTTTTGAGATTCTCAAAAAATTTTTAATTTGTCTTTTCTTTTTTCTCCATCCATAATACCAGTGGGAAATCTATTATTCTGTTTGATCTAGAACATACA